GGTTATTAATAATAGGGATTGGATATCTAGAATATTCTAGAATATTTCTATTATATCCCAGGACCAAAAATGTGAATAATGAGACATGAAGAGGACTACTATGTCACTACAGGGTAGACTACTCCTAATAAGTGCAATTAGTTATTATGATAATGAATAAATGTTCAACTTTCTAACTATAACTCATAATAATCAAAACTCATTATAAAGGTGGTTACCTTTTTCCTTTTTTAGAAAAAAAAAGATCTCTGTTTTCCGCTGAAAAACGAAGACTAAATCTTGAGTTTAGTGGAAAAGCCCTTTATCGGATTTGAACCGATGACTTACGCCTTACCATGGCGTTACTCTACCGCTGAGTTAAAAGGGCCCGTTTTATTCAATTCATGAATTTGCCATTATGAGTCTAATGCATATATGTATGCATATGCATATATGTATATATGTATATATGCATATGCATAGGGGTTCATACAAGAACCATCAAATAAAAAAAAATTCTATGAAATCATAACATAAAAGTAGGAAAGACTTTTCGGATCTGGTCATACCATTAGATTCTATTGACAATTCCAAAAAACTGTTCATACTATTATCATACTATGATGATCATCATCATAGTATGATGACGGTCGGGTGGATATGCCCCTATCGTCTAGTGGTTCAGGACATCTCTCTTTCAAGGAGGCAGCGGGGATTCGACTTCCCCTGGGGGTAGAGAGGAAGTTGATCGTAGATTATCAATAAATCTAGAATTAATTCTTCCTGGGTCGATGCCCGAGCGGTTAATGGGGACGGACTGTAAATTCGTTGACGATATGTCTACGCTGGTTCAAATCCAGCTCGGCCCAATAATTCGTTGCTCCATGAATATGAAATAACCAATTTGTTCTCCAGAAACAGAAATGCCTGATCCGTAGAAATGAAGAGAAAGAGTCAATTTTTTCTCTATCCATGTTTTTCTCATTCGTTCTGATTTTTCTAACTATCTAGATTCATGATACTTAATTAAAATTAAGTATCATAAAAATAGTTCTTTTTTCTCATTGAAAAATTGATTATCCATTTTTTTGGCAATAAAATAACCACTCGTTACTAGTAATCCGTGTCGCTCTCACTATATTCCATATCTATGTGGATATTCAGTATATCATTCGTGTTTCTGTTACAACACAACGAATAGAATGTTCTCATCAAACTAGTAAGAATATGTATGCCATACACCTTGCTGGGATTGTAGTTCAATCGGTCAGAGCACCGCCCTGTCAAGGCGGAAGCTGCGGGTTCGAGCCCCGTCAGTCCCGAACTAGGATCCGATGAATTGATAAATTCATCTCTCCATTTTCTGTGAAAGGGGGGCCAGGTAGCAAGATCTAATCCCCAGCGGGGGATCCTTATTTTTTTTGTTTTTCGTGTCGCATTTATCATCAGACAAGTACGGGAATTTCCATTTCTTTCACTAATACCGATTGATAAGGGGAGACATATGTAAGTTGGTACAATCGGTGGCATTACTATATTCAGTATTTTAAGAGATACCATACTCGTATCGTCTGACTTTCTTTTTCAATTGCTATTGAACAATGAAATGGAATAGAGTTCCCCTATTTTTACTGGGAGTACATACACAAATTGTATTCGTTTATTGTACGATACACAATGAACTTAACATAATTACCTCGACAGAATACCTCTCAGGTTAAACCATACCCTTTCTAGCCTCGACTTTGTTTGTGTATCCTCAATGACTAATTGGAAACAATCTATCTATTCTCAATGCAAATTGCACATTGAATTTTTGATGTATGCGTTCTAGTCTCAATCCAAGAAAGAAGAAGAGATACTAATAAAATAAAAGACCAAGCAACGCCCCTTTTTAGTAAATTTGTTGGAATATTAGATCTTTTCCACTTAACACCCGTCCTTTTTTCCACTTTTTTTCTTTTCCATAACCTACTGTCTTCCTTATACAATTCTCTTTCCTTATACTTATACATACAATTATGAGATATTATATGACCCGGTATTCTATGGGTCACACAGATCCAAACAGTAGAAGTGAGATGGAAAAAAGGATGAAAAATTCAATGGAATTCCTGATCCGATAAAGAATCCCATTTCGGATTTAGTATGGATAAAATAAAAGATTTTCCTATGTTATACTATTCAATTCTCGACGATGAATCGATTTGATAGATCAGATATTGTTATTCATAATATTGATCCGATTCAGTATCATCAGAATTCAATTCATCCCATTGAATTGACAGGAGTCAAATTTCTTATCTCTATGGGATTAGATCCCGAGTTATTGCGAAGTAAAAAAAACAATGAGATTATGGAAGTCAATATTCTCGCATTTATTGCTACTGCACTGTTCATTCTAGTTCCTACTGCTTTTTTACTTATCATCTACGTAAAAACAGTCAGTCAAAATGATTAATTTAACTGAAACTTGGATTATTAGTTCTTATCAATGATTGAAGAAATGAAAGAAAGGGAT